AGAACGGATTGTGGTACTATCCGAGGTATTTCTGTGAGTCCTCGAAATGGGATGACGGAAAAAATTTTTGTCCAAACACTAATTGGTCGTGTATTAGCAGACGATATATATATCGGCCTACGATGCATTGCCACTCGAAATCAAGATATTGGAATTGGACTTGTCAATCGATTCATAACCTTTCGAGCACACCCAATATATATTCGAACCCCTTTTACTTGCAGGAGTACATCTTGGATCTGTCAATTATGTTATGGCCGGAGTCCTACTCATGGTGACCTGGTCGAGTTGGGAGAAGCCGTAGGCATTATTGCGGGTCAATCAATTGGGGAACCGGGGACTCAACTAACATTAAGAACTTTTCATACCGGCGGAGTATTCACAGGTGGTACTGCCGAACATGTACGAGCTCCCTCTAATGGAAAAATAAAATTTGATGAGGATTTGGTTCATCCCACACGTACCCGTCATGGACATCCTGCTTTTCTATGTTTTATAGACTTGTATGTAACTATTGAGAGTCGAGATATTCTACATAATGTGAATATTCCAACAAAAAGTTTTATTTTAGTTCAAAATGATCAATATGTAGAATCAGAACAAGTGATTGCCGAGATTCGTGCCGGAACGTCCACTTTTCATTTTAAAGAGAGGGTTCGAAAACATATTTATTCTGAGTCAGAAGGAGAAATGCACTGGAGTACTGATGGCTATCATGCGCCCGAATATCCATATAGTAATGTTCATCTATTACCAAAAACAAGTCATTTATGGATATTAGCAGGAGGTGTATGCAGATCCAATATAGTGTCTTTTTCACTCCACAAGGATCAAGATCAAATGAATGCTAATTCTTTTTCTGTCGAAGAAAGATATATCTTTGATCTCTCACTGACTAATGATCAAGTAAGACAGAAATTGTTGGATACTTTTGGTAAAAAAGATAGGGAAATTCTTGACTATTCAAAACCTTATCGAATCATATCCAATGGTCATTGGAATCTCATAGATCCTTCTACTTCTATTCGTCAAGAGAATTACGATAATTCCTTGGCGAAAAAGCGAAGAAATAGATTTGTGATTCCCTTACAATATGATCAAGAACGAGAAAATAAAGTAATACCCTGTTTTGGTATTTCAATTAAAATACCTATAAATGGTATTTTACGTAGAAATAGTATTCTTGCTTATTTTGATGATCCGCGATACAGAAGAAGCAGTTCGGGAATTACTAAATATGGGATTGTCGAAGTAGATTCAATCGTAAAAAAAGAGGATTTGATTGAGTATCGAGGAGCAAAAGAATTTAGCCCAAAATACCAAATGCAAATGAAAGTAGATCGATTTTTTTTCATTCCCGAGGAAGTGCATATCTTACCCGGATCTTCGCCCATAATGGTCCGGAACAATAGTATCGTTGGAGTAGATACACGACTTGCTTTAAATATAAATACAAGAAGTCGAGTAAGTGGATTAGTCCGAGTGGAGAGAAAAAAAAAAAGTATGGAACTTAAAATTTTTTCTGGAGATATTCATTTTCCTGGAGAGGTGGATAAAATATCTAGGCACAGTGGCATTGTTATACCACCAGGAATGGAAAAACAAAATTCTAAAGGATCAAAAAAATTGAAAAATTGGATCTATGTCCAACGGATTACACCTACCAAAAAAAAGTATTTTGTTTTGGTTCGGCCCGTAGTCACATATGAAATAGCTGATGGGATAAATTTAGCAACACTTTTCTCTCAGGATCTCTTGCAGGAAAAGGATAATGTCCAACTTCGAATTGTCAATTATATACTTTATGGAAATGGCAAGTCAATTCGAGGAATTTCTCACACAAGTATTCAATTAGTTCGGGCTTGCTTAGTATTGAATTGGGACCAAGAAAAAAAGGGTTCTATAGAAGAAGAGGTTCATGCTTCTTTTGTTGAAATAAGGGCAAATGATCTGCTTCGTGATTTCATCCGAATTGAGTTAGTAAAGTCCACTATTTCGTATATCGTAAAAAGGTATGATACGCCAGGTTCAGGATTGATTTCCAATAATGGATTAGATCGTACCCATATAAATCCTTTTGATTCCAAGGTAAAGATTCAATCATTTCCCCAACATCAGGGAACTCTTGGTACGTTGTTGAATCGAAATAAGGAATGCCAATCTTTCAGAATCTTGTCATCATCCAATTGTTCTCAAATTGGCCCCTTCAATACTTCGAGATATAATAATGCGACAAAAGAATCGGATCCCGTGACTCCCATTAGGGATTTGTTGGGCCCTTTAGGTACTATTGTACCTAAAATAGTAAATTTTTGTTCATCTTACTCTTTAAGAACTTATAATCAAGTCTTTTTAAAGAAATATTTGTTATTTGAAAATTTTCAACAGACTTTCCAAGTGCTTCAAGTACTTCCATTTCAATACTGTTTCCTAGATGAAAATAGGAGGATTTATAATCCCAATCCATGCAGTAACATCATTTGGAATTCATCCCATTTGAATTGGTGTTTTCTCCATCACGATTATTGTGAAGAAGCATGGACAATAATTAGCCTTGGACAATTCCTTTGTGAAAATGTATGTCTATTGAAATACGGATCACGCATTAAAAAATCTGGTCAAATTTTCATTGTTCATGTTGACTCTTTAGTTATAAGATCAGCTAAGCCCTATTTGGTCACTCCAGGAGCAACTGTTCATGGCCATTATGGGGAAACCTTTTATGAAGGAGATACATTAATTACATTTATATATGAAAAATCGAGATCCGGTGACATAACGCAAGGTCTTCCAAAAGTGGAACAAATCTTAGAAGTTCGTTCAATTGATTCAATATCGATGAACCTCGAAAGAAGAGTTGAAGGTTGGGACGAACGTATCCGAAGGATTCTTGGGATCCCCTGGGGATTTTTGATTGGAGCTGAACTAACCATAGCCCAAAGTCGTATCTCTTTGGTTAATAAGATCCAAAAGGTTTATCGATCTCAGGGGGTACATATCCATAATAGACATATAGAGATTATTGTACGTCAAGTAACATCAAAAGTGTTGGTTTCAGAAGATGGAATGTTTAATGTTTTTTTACCTGGAGAATTTATTGGATTGTTGCGAGCAGAGCGAGCAGGGCGTGTTTTGGACGAAGCGATCTGTTATCGGGCAATCTTATTGGGAATAACGAAGTCATCTCTGAATACTCAAAGTTTCATATCCGAAGCGAGTTTTCAAGAAACTGCTCGAGTTTTAGCAAAAGCTGCTCTACGAGGTCGTATTGATTGGTTGAAAGGCCTGAAAGAGAACGTTGTTCTGGGGGGGATTATACCGGTTGGTACCGGATTCAAAAAATTAGTACATCGTTCAAAGCAAGACAAAAACATTCATTTGAAAATCAAAAGGAAGAATCTATTCGAGTTGGAAATGAGAGATATTTTGTTACACCATAGAGAATTATTTTGTTCTTGCGCCCCAAACACTTTCCATGAGACATCAGACCAATCAGTTACGTAATGTAATTTACTAATTCCTAACAAGAGGTTCATTCTTTTTACTTGAACTCTCTGGTCCGATTATGGATTTGGTAATCAATGAAATAAAAAATCAAGAATGAAATTCATGGTTTGGGTCGTAGATCATCCTGGTAGAAGGTTCCGTCGGAACAATTATTTTACTGAATCTCTTTGAAAAAAAAAAGAAACAAAGTGTGGGAAAATGGGAAGACGATATTGGAACATCAATTTGGAAGAAATGATGGAAGCAGGAGTTCATTTTGGTCATGGTACTAAGAAATGGAATCCTAGAATGGCTCCTTACATCTCAGCAAAGCGTAAAGGTATTCATATTACAAATCTTACTATAACTGCTCGTTTTTTATCAGAAGCCTGCGATTTAGTTTTTGATGCAGCAAGTAGGGGAAAAAAATTCTTAATAGTCGGCACCAAAAAGAAAGCAGCGGATTTAGTAGCATCAGCAGCAATAAGGGCTCGATGTCATTATGTTAATAAAAAATGGCTTGGTGGTATGTTAACAAATTGGTCTACTACAGAAACAAGACTTCAGAAGTTCAGGGACTTAAGAGCAGAACAAAAGATGGGGAAACTCAACCGTCTCCCCAAAGGCGATGCAGCAATGTTGAAGAGAAAGTTATCTACCTTGCAAACATATCTGGGTGGGATCAAATATATGACGGGATTGCCCGATATTGTAATTATCGTTGATCAGCAAGAAGAATATACGGTTCTTCGAGAATGTGTCATTTTGGGTATTCCGACGATTTGTTTAATCGATACAAATTGTGACCCAGATCTTGCAGATATTTCTATTCCAGCCAACGATGATGCTATAGCTTCGATTCGATTGATTCTTACCAAATTAGCATCTGCAATTTGTGAGGGCCGTTCTAGTTATATAAAAAATGGTTGATTATCTTATCATTAAGAAGAAGATTAGTTCGTTTTTGGTGAACTCTCTTTGTTGAAGTTTGAACTATGTTTTGAATATTGAAGAATATTGAATAAAAAAGATAAAATGATTGGTGTTTTTTTATGTGATTTCTCAGGATCCTAAATATACGATTCATAACTGAAATTCATGAATTAACGTAGATGAATTGAAAAAGAGATGGTTGAATCAAAATCATTCCTTTTTTGAAGTTCGATTTCTGTTAGAGGACAATATGAATGTTATACCATGTTCCATTAAAACACTCAAAGGGTTATACGATATATCAGGTGTAGAAGTAGGCCAACATTTATATTGGCAAATAGGAGGTTTACAAATTCATGCCCAAGTACTTATCACTTCTTGGGTTGTAATTGCTATCTTATTAGGTTCAGTCATCATAGCTGTTCGGAATCCACAAACCATTCCGCCCGACGGTCAGAATTTCTTCGAATATGTCCTTGAATTTATTCGAGACTTGAGCAAAACTCAGATTGGAGAGGAGTATGGTCCTTGGGTTCCATTTATTGGAACGATGTTCCTATTTATTTTTGTTTCTAACTGGTCAGGTGCTCTCTTACCTTGGAAAATCATAAAGTTACCTCATGGGGAGTTAGCTGCGCCCACGAATGATATAAATACTACTGTTGCTTTAGCTTTACCCACGTCAGTGGCATATTTCTATGCGGGTCTTAGCAAAAAAGGATTGGGATATTTCGGGAAATACATTCAGCCAACTCCAATACTTTTACCAATTAATATCCTAGAAGATTTCACAAAACCTTTATCTCTTAGTTTTCGACTTTTCGGGAATATATTGGCTGATGAATTAGTAGTTGTTGTTCTTGTTTCTTTAGTGCCTTCAGTAGTTCCTATACCTGTCATGTTTCTTGGATTATTTACAAGCGGTATTCAAGCTCTGATTTTTGCAACTTTGGCTGCGGCTTATATAGGTGAATCCATGGAGGGTCATCATTGACTAACTTTCAAAATAGTCTTCTTGGAAGCTTATCCCAATTCAAGCAATGCGGGGGGTTCAATATAATCCACTGGGTTGGAGAAGAAAATGCAAATAGCTACATATATCTATGAAGAAAGGTAGATGATATTGAAGAATTTGGAAGAGAAAGAAGGGTTGGGGGTCCTACTACATATATGATGTAATGCCTATGAGTATCAATCCTTGTGTATGTTTCGAAGAATGGTTCCAGAATAGGATTTCATAGAATAAAAAATGCAGGTGATTTACGTTATGGAAGAAAAAAAGTATATGTTATTTACTAGTTAGATAGGAATTACCCCTATCTATTTTTTTTCTAGCCCACTGCATTTAGATGGATTCCCGTATCAGTCCTTTTTCTATTTTGTCTGTGATTGTGAATTGAATTATTGAATGAAAGAATAGAAGAGTTTATAAACAAGAAAATGCAATGACTAAAACCGTATACATATCTATTTACACAAAACTCCATCATGGGTAGAAAGGAAAAACGGTATATCGAAGTAGTTCTGACAATTCAGTAATATTCTGATTTCCATTTGGAGTTTTTAGCTACTTCGACCCGATAGATTTTAGTGATAAAGATCAAAAAAGAAAAAATAAGTGATAAGTGTAGTAAAGTAAATAGTAAGTAAATAGTCAAAGTAGAAGTAGATTAAGTACTAATTCATTGGTTGGTTGTATCATTAACCATTTCTTTTTTTTGGTGCGAGGAACTTACCATGAATCCACTTATTTCTGCTGCATCCGTTATTGCTGCTGGATTGGCTGTAGGGCTTGCTTCTATTGGACCTGGGGTTGGTCAAGGTACTGCTGCGGGCCAAGCTGTAGAAGGTATTGCGAGACAACCAGAAGCAGAGGGTAAAATACGAGGTACTTTATTGCTTAGTCTGGCTTTTATGGAAGCTTTAACAATTTATGGACTGGTCGTGGCATTAGCTCTTTTATTTGCAAATCCTTTTGTTTAATGTTGAATTTCATCGTAGAATCAAAATGTAAAAAAAAAGGGGGCGAGCGGAGTGATACAAAAAGAACTCTGTTCTTTGTTAGTCCTATCTATAAGAGGAGAGCATATGAAAAATAGAACCGATTCTTTTGTTTCCGTGGGGCACTGGCCATCCGCTGGGAGTTTCGAGTTTAATACCGATATTTTAGCAACAAATCCAATAAATCTAAGCGTAGTGCTGGGTGTATTGATTTTTTTTGGAAAGGGAGTGTGTGCGAGTTGTGTATTTCAAGAATAGGTTGGATTTCACCGGCTGCACTTTCTTTATATTTATGTATTCCTTTTTATAGCAGAAATAGGAAAAAGGGTGCACAATCTCAACGAATTACTTCGGAATTGGATTTCATTCAGAAATCCTATGTAAGAACCATAGCATTTCGTGACTAATTGGTAAATGAACTTTGATTCTCTATCAACCAATAATGTTGAGGTCTTTTACATGGTTAAAGATAAATTGTTTGAAGTCCAGGCACAGCATAGCATGGTACTCTTTCTACCACTACGTTAGTACCGAAATGGTTTAAAAATGATAAAAATAAAAAAAAGGAAGAATTGGGAATTTATCCGATGTAGAACACTCATATGGATAAACTTATTTGAACCATTTACTGGAAAGATGGGTATCTTCCCCTCCTTTTTTTATCCACTGCCGAATTGACGACCTATGTATTGTATAAAAAAAGAAATTTTTGGAATTTTTTTCTTTAAAATCTTTTTTTTTTTAAGTTTTAAAGAACAAATAAAGAAACAACTTTGCTGACAATTTTTGATTTTTTGTCTGGTCTGAAGAGTCCTCTTAAGATTCTGATGTTAGATCAGTTTCGATATCCTTGAATACGAACAGAAAAGAGAGGATAGGCTCATTCCATTCAAAGATATGGGAATGCCCATCAAAGAAAAGAGAAAAGAAACAATTGAGCGTGAGAGCCAAATGAATCGAAAGATTCATGTTTGGTTCGGGAAGAGATATGATAGTTGTGAAATGAATGGAAAGATAATCTACTTTCATTAAATGATTTATTAGATAAGCGAAAACAGAGGATCTTGAATACTATTAGAA